TATAGACAATTCCTCAATATCTTGTTCATTCGCAACAAAAAATTTTCTTTGTGCGTCGATAAAAAAAAACATGCTTTTTTGGAGAGAGATACTATTTCACCAATCGAGTCACAGGTATCTAACATATTCATACCTAACGATTTTCCACAAAGGGTTAACGAAAGGTATAACTTGTACAAATCTTTCCATTTTCCAATTCGATCCGATCTATTCCTTCGTAGAACTTTTTACTCGATCGCAGACATTTCTGGAACACCTCTAACAGAGGAAGAAATAGTCAATTTTGAAAGAACTTATTGTCAGCCTCTTTCAGATATGAATCTATCTGATTCAGAAAGGAAGAACTTGCATCAGTATCTCAATTTCAATTCAAACATGGGTTTGATTCACACCGCACGTTCTGAGAAATATTTACCATCCGAAACGAGTAAAAAATTGCGTCTTTGGCGAAATTGGCTAAAGAAAGGCGTTGAGAAAGGGCAGATGGATAGAACCTTTCAACGAGATAGTGCTTTTTCAACTATCTCAAAATGGAATCTATTCCAAACATATATGCCATGGTTCTTTACTTCGACAGGGTACAAATATCTAAATTTGGTATTTTTAGATGCTTTTTCAGACCTATTGCCGATGCTAAGTAGCAGTCACAAATTTGTATCCATTTTAAATTATATTATGCACAGATCAGCATGGCGAATTCTTAAGCTAAAATGGCAAGCTCTTAAGCTAAAGTTGTGGGGGTTGTGGGCACCGATAAGTGAGATTTCAAGTGATATTTCGTGGAAGTGTTTCCGTAGGCTTCTTCGGGTCGAAGAAATTATTCATCGAAATAATGAGTCACCATTGATATCGACACATCTGAGCTCCCCAAATATTCGGGAGTTCCTCTACTCAAGCCTTTTACTTCTTCTTCTTGCTGGATGTATCGTTCAGGTACTTCTTTTCTTTGTTTCCCTAGACTCCAGTGAGTTACAGACAGAGTTCGCGAGGATAAAATCTTTGACGATTCCATCATACACGATTGAGGTGTACAAACTTGTGGATGGGTATCCTAAACCTGAACCGAATTCTTTCTGGTTAAAGAATCTCTTTCTAGTTGCTCGGGAACAATTAGAAGATTTTCTAGCAGAAATACTGGGTTTTGCGCTATTTGGTGGCGGTCCCGCTTATGGGGTCAAATTTATACAGAAGATATTTTTCAATCTCATCGATCTCATAAGTATCATACCAAATCCCATCAATCGAATCACTTTTTCGAGAAATACGAGACATATAAGTCATACAAGTAAAGAGATCTATTCATGGATAAGAAAAGGGCAAAGGTTTCAGATTCATGATGAAATAGAATCCTGGATCGAGACCTGTGATTGGTTTTTGGATGAAGAGAGAGTTTACTCGTTTCATTTCTCCACCTTAAGGCCAGAAAAAGGGATTGATCAAATTCTATGGAGTCTGACTCATATTGATCGTTTAGTAAAGAGTGACTATGGTTATCAAATGTTTGAACAAGCGGGAGCAATTTACTTACGATACTTAGTTGACATTCATCAAAAGGATCTAATGAATTATGAGTTCAATACATCCTGTTTAGCAGAAAGACGGATATTCCTTGCTCATTATCAGACAATCACTTATTCACAAACCTCGTGTGGGGCTAATAGTTTTCATTTCCCATCTCATGGAAAACTAAAACCCTTTTCGTTTCGCCTAGCCCTATCCCCCTCTAGGGGGATTTTAGTGATAGGTCCTATAGGAACTGGACGATCCTATTTGGTCAAATCCCTAGCGACAAACTCCTATCTTCCTTTCATTACGGTATTTCTGAACAAGCTGGATTTGAAAATAGTTATTGATGATCTCGATCCGGAGGACTATATGGAAGCGCTTGATGATGTGGATATTGATGGTATTGATGATGATAGCGATCCTGCTAAGGAATATATGGATGCGCTTAAATATGTGGATGATATTGATGATCGTGACTATATTTATTCGAACTTGGACTCGGACCCGGAGCTGAGGGAGGAGTATACGGTGGATGATGAGATACTTAGGTATATCATCGAGTTGGAAATAGATTTAGCTTCTATCAACTTGCAATTCGAATTGGCAAGAACAATGTCTCCTTGCATAGTATGGATTCCAAACATTCATGATCTGTATGTGGATGAGTCGGAGTCCCTCGGTTTATTATTGAACTCTCTCTCCGGGGATTGTGAAAGACGGTCCACCAGAGATATTCTTGTTATTGCTTCGACTCATATTCCCCAAAAAGTGGATCCCGCTCTAATAGCTCCGAATAAATTAAATACATGCATTAAGATACGAAGGCTTCTTATTCCACAACAACGAAAGCGCGTTTTCACCCTTTCATATACTAGGGGATTTCACTTGGAAAAGAAAATGTTCCATACTAATGGATTCGGGTCCATAGCCCTGGGTTACAATGCACGAGATCTTGTAGCAATTACCAATGAGGCCCTATCGATTAGTATTACAC